AATGAAAATGGGTTTATATGGATCCTGGGGGGTTGAAAGCACACATCAAAATGACATTGACATAAATTGACAAGGTAATATTTCCATTTTTTCATCAGAAGAGGCGTATCCTTTGAGACAAAAATGGATTTTCCTTGATATCTAAGATAATGTATGAAAGGATCCTTGAGCAAGCATAGGCTGTCCCCCCAATCCTTAGTAAAGACTTCTACAAAATGTTCTATTTTTCCATAGAAATATATTCGCTCAAGAAAGACCTGAGAAAATGTTAATCGGAAATGAAAGGATTGATTACAAAGAAAAAAGAAAACGGACTCGTATTCATATACATGAGAATTATATAAGAACAAGAAGAATCTTGGAGTCTTTTTTGCAAAAAAAGAAATAGATTTCTTTGGAATAATACGACTGTTCAAATTCCAATACTCGTGAAGAAAGAGTCGTAATAAATGCAAAGAGGAGGGATCTTTCACCCAATAGCGAAGGATTTGAACCAATTTTTCTAGATGGATGGGGTAGGGTATTAGTCCATTTGACACATAATTTAAATGTGGAAATTTGCCCTCTAAAAAAGGAAATATTGAATGAATTGATCGTAAATTATGAGATTTTACTATTTCTGATCTTTCTAAAGAGGATACTAATCGTAAGGAAAATGGAATTTCCACAATAACTGCAAATCCCTCCGATATCATTTGAAAATACAAATTTTTGTTATACCTAAAAAATGTATTTTGGTTAGAATCATTAGCGGAAATACTCAAATGATTCTGTTGATACATTCGAGTAATTAAACGCTTTACGATTAGTAAACTATATTTATTGTCATAACCCACATTTTCTAACAAAATGGATCTATTTAAGTCACGATCATGAGCAAATGTATAAATATACTCCCGAAAAATAAGTGGGTATAGGAAGTTCTTTTTTCGAGATCTATCTATTTCTAAATTTCTTTGAGATTTCTCTATTTTCATTTTTAATTCGATTTGATTGAAGCAAAGATAGGGGGTTTATTGGGTTATTAAATGATACATAGTGCGATACCATAAAAACAAAATAGTATAATATAAAAAGAATAGATACCTCGGAAATAGTTAAACTCACCAGCGGACCCTCTAATCCTCTCTTTTTTTCATCTAATTGGTTTATGTTCCTTTCTAATTGGTTTATGTTCATTATAGGGTATATAGGTGACTAGAAATCCTTTACTTTTTCAAGTCAATCACTCTTTTTTGATTTTGGAAAAAAAATTGCTTTATCAATATACTTTTTCTTCTACACATTCAATTTCCCTTCATAGTGGAGAATAGCTAATAGTTAGGACTCATTAAAAAAATCGAAAATACACTCAAGAAAAAGCTTTTCCCGCACCAGGCACTAATCTATTTTTAACGTCTAATTAGATCGGAAAATCATTCAAATTAAGAACGGGAGCTCGTTGCTTTTTTATTTACCTATAATTGGAGCCGCAGAGCTCTGTCCATTTATTAACTCGACCAAATCCCAACTTTGAATTTGAATTGATTTGTTTTTATGTTATGCACCAAGAATTCAAACAAAGTTTGTTTGGAGCGGATCCGGTAAGAATCAAATATTCTCTGAATTCTCCATTGATACGACATGCTGTTTTTTCCATTCATTCCTTTCAGGATCAGTCGTGGTCTTACAAATAATACCGCTGGTATGGACGAATCTCTTTCTTCGTACAAATGTGTAAAAGCTGTTAGCCGCACTTAAAAGCCGAGTACTCTACCATTGAGTTAGCAACCCCAATCCCAAATATAAATAAAATAATTAGGATAAAATAATTAGGTTATGTAGATAGAATCAAAATCAAAAATCAAAAGAAATCAAAAAGAATTAATAAAAAGATTGAATCGTACGACACAATCAAAACATTAAACTAACAAGAAATGAACACGAAATGAAATAGAAAAATTTATAAAATTTCGAATTGATTCGGATAAAAAAATAGATAAAGTTAAATAAAGTCAAAATTGATAGATTATCTCTTGTTTCTTATGCTATCTATTCTTCTATTTACTATTTAAAATTGAAAATAAAAAAAAAAAAAGACTTTTATATCACAGCAAATCCAATAAACCTATCATTTCAAAATCTAATAAACCTATCATTTCATTGGAATGAAAAACCAAACCGCTGGAATAGATATAAATCAATCTACAGATAAGATCTAATTACCCAGATCGGATTATATTTATTTGATACACTGTTGTCAATATGGTGTTAATAAAAAAATATCCAATGAAAAAAACAAAAGAATTAATTCAAATTAACCCCTTATTTTATTGAATCATATAAATATTTTTTGATTTCCAATATAAATATTAGCAAACCAATAAGATAAGACAAGATAAGACGAAGAAATAAGTAGTTCTCTTCGAATCTTCATCTTCAAGTGGCTCGATAGGACCGAGTCATCAATCTCACACTTCTTCAAGTACGGAAGATATTAGGTTGTTCAAAAAAACAATCTTTATTTTAATATCTATAATTTTGATATAGAAAAGAATATAGGCTCTGGGACGGAAGGATTCGAACCTCCGAATGGCGGGATCAAAACCCGTTGCCTTACCGCTTGGCCACGCCCCATTTCTATATTTGATTCAAAACTAATAAAACTAATATTGGTATTGGTTCTTTGTCAATTCCTACCCCCCAAAATATCTATGAACTAGATTAGCTTGTTATTCGTATTTTGATATGTGTAGATATAGAATTAAACTGAATTTATTGATCATAATATAGAATTCCATTAAGATATTGTATGAAAATATGATTTCTTTTATTCTTTTTTTAGCTGATAATTGAAGGATTTTTGATTGGCTGAGTTTAAAGTTTTTTGTCTACCTTAAACTCTATTTTATATTAATTTATATCCATTTTTATATGAATATTAATAACTCAGTCAAAATACAATTATCTTCAAGAACAAAATGTTTGTTATGCTTAATATTTTAAATTTGATTTGTATCTGTCTTAATTTTGCCCTTTATTCAAGCAGTTTTTTCTTCACAAAATTGCCTGAAGCCTACGCTTTTTTGAATCCAATCGTAGATATTATGCCAGTAATCCCTCTGTTCTTTTTTCTATTAGCCTTTGTTTGGCAAGCTGCTGTAAGTTTTCGATGAAATTTTGAATACTATCCTAGAATAATTAATAATTCATGAGTTATTCAAGAGAAAAAATTCTACTAATTGATAAGATCAGATAAGTCTTCTAGTTCTTTCTAGTTCTTTATAGTCTAGGCCCTTGATTCAAACATTGAAGTTATTGTATAAACGTGAAAAATCTGGATTACCTACCCCATCTCCTCATTCTGAACTTTTTTCCATTCTATATAAAAGAAACCTATTCGGTTAGATCCACCCGAAATATGGAATTTTCGGTATAAAAGCAAATTTTTGGCACACAAGACTCGACTCTTATTACATCTTATTACAAATGAATTTAGAAAAATGCTTTTCTATTTCGAAAAAGTTCTAGAAACCACTTCATTTCTTGGTGTCAAAATGGGATATATGGTATAAATATAGAGAATCTATTTTCTTTTTTTCCAAACAAAAAAAAAGATCTTGGAGATTGTCTAATGCTTACTCTCAAACTCTTTGTTTACACAGTAGTAATATTCTTTGTTTCCCTTTTCATCTTTGGATTTTTATCTAATGATCCAGGGCGTAATCCTGGACGTGAAGAATAAAAAAAAAAATAAGGCTTTTTCCTTGCTTGATTTTTATTAAATGTTCTTAGAATTTTATCTATTCTACATCTTTAACTATTATATATAAAATAAAAAAAAATAAATAAAGAAAAAGATTTGAAAAAAATACGAAGTCATCAACGGAACCGGAAAGAGAGGGATTCGAACCCTCGGTACGAATAACTCGTACAACGGATTAGCAATCCGACGCTTTAGTCCACTCAGCCATCTCTCCCAATTGAGAAAAGATAATTACTATCTTACATTACACAACAATACACAACAAGTAGGGCTTGAAAAAAAAGTCCTTCTTCATATACTTTTTTTTTTTTTTTATCTTTTTTATTACTATATTATTAGTATAATACTTCTTATATTACTCTTAATATATTAGTATTCTAATTAGTATTATAGTAATTTACTATTTAATTACTATTCTATACTATTCTATATTTAATTATTATTCTATTAATTATTCTAATTATTAAGATTAGAATTATATATATATATATATATATATATTTTTAATCTATTCTTTTTTTTTCATTTCGTCCGAAAAGTCTTTTTTTATTTCCACGTCCTGGCCCGTGTCACGGGCCATTTTTTATTTTTTGTTGCAACAAATTAGATAAGATAAAAAAAGTTATTTTATTTGATTCAAAAATACTTGTTATTGGAATTTTTCCATTCTTCTAATATAGAATCAATGCAACGAGTCTTCTTTTCCTAATCCTCATTAGGTTGCATGAGGAAATACAATACATCAACGCCCTAATTTTCATAATTCTTTTTTTTTTTTTATGACCCTATTGATTCTCTTACTCGACAAAAAGCTTGTTTATATACAATAATCGCAGCATAGCGGGTATAGTTTAGTGGTAAAAGTGCGATTCGTTCTATTAACCCTACTGCAAATAGTTAAGGGATCCGTCGGCGCATATTCCGATCAAAAACTTTATTTCTAAAAAGGATTAAATCCTTTACCTCTCAATGAAAAATTCGAGGAAGAATATATATTCTCGTGATTTGTATTCAAGAGTCAATTATAAATTGAAAAATTGGATTATGAGATTACGAAACATAATTTTTTTTATTGGATTAATACTTCCAATTGAATGAGTATGAGTAAAGGGCCTATGGATAAAGACAAAAAAGTGTATTTCTAATCGTAACTAAATCTTCAATTTTTTGTTTGTTTTGTATAGTCGAGATTGAAGCAAAATAAGTATTAAATGATGACTTTGGTTTACTATAGACATCGACATCTTGTTTTAGC